ATGGCAGTTCCAAAAAAACGTACTTCTATGTCAAAAAAACGTATTCGTAGAAATATTTGGAAGAAAAAAGGATATTTAGTTGCAGTAAAAACTTTTTCTTTAGCGAAATCAGTTTCCACCGGGCATTCAAAAAGTTTTTTTGTGCGACAAACAAATAATAAAGTCTTAGAATAATCTCAATTGATATAGCCTAAAGAACCCCAAATTTTGTAAGATGAATGTTAACTAATGTATTTTTCTGTATTAAATTTCTCAATATTACTTAGAACTCACTGCTGTGATATATAGAATCAGAGTTTTTTGTATATTGGGTTCTAAGTATTATTTTTTTCCCTATCACAATTGTACTTTTCACAATAGAAAAGTACAATTGTGATAGAGATTGAAACTCTTTTGTTATATGCCTATCCCAAAACTTAATTGGTTTTGTAAATGGTATTATAAATTATATGCGCAATAAAGAATATTAATACTTTAATTTAAATATACTAAGGTATCGAAATCATTAGAAAAATAACAAATTATTTGTATTTAATGATGAAATTGTGATAGATATGAAATCCTAGTTATTTGATTTTGTTCATTGAAAAAAAAAAACTCAATCTTTTTCATTTGAATCCATGAAATCGGATAAATGAAAAACAAATCATAAAAAAAAAATTGAGAAAAAAAGACAATTCTTAGTTTTATACCTCAACCGAGAAAAAACTATGGAGTTCCAACTGTTTGGAGAAAACTTAGTTTCTAGTACATGAAAGTTGATTGTTAAAAAACCCACGACGATACTACCTAGGTAGTTATTGAAGATTCAAATATTTAAACCACAAACCAGTCTTTATTCATTGATTCTAATTAATGTTTCCTAAACTATATTGAATCCTTGAATCTCGACGATTCAACATGAATTGACTATTATTATTTCAAGTAAGCCGCCGTGGTGAAATCGGTAGACACGCTGCTCTTAGGAAGCAGTGCTAAAGCATCTCGGTTCGAGTCCGAGTGGCGGCATCTTTTAAAAGAGATACAATAGATCCTAAAATGTATTCAATTCGCGATTTCCAATTCTGTAATGGGACCCCTTTTATGATATTTGTGACTTTAGAACATATATTAACTCATATCTCTTTTTCGATCATTTCAATTGTGATTATGATTCATTTGATGACCTTATTAGTCCACAAAATTGTAGGATTACGTGATTCATCAGAAAAAGGGATGATAGCTACCTTTTTCTCTATAACAGGATTATTAATTTCTCGTTGGATTTCTTCGGGACATTTTCCATTAAGTAATTTATACGAGTCATTAATCTTCCTTTCGTGTAGTTTCTTCATTATTCATATGATTCCCAAGATACGTAACCTTAAAAACGATTTAAGCACAATAATTGCACCAAGTACCATTTTTACTCAAGGCTTTGCCATGTCGGGTCTTTCAACTGAAATGCATCAATCCACAATATTAGTACCTGCTCTACAATCTCAGTGGTTAATGATGCACGTAAGTATGATGTTATTGAGCTATGCAGCTCTTTTATGCGGATCATTATTATCAGTCGCTCTTCTAGTCATTACATTTCGAAAAAACATCAAAATTTTTTGTAAAAGCTATAATTTATTAATTAAGTCATTTTTCTTTGGTGAGATTGAATATTTGAATGAAAAAAGAAGTGTTTTAAAAAACACTTCTTTTCCTTTATTTCAAAATTATTACAAATATCAATTAACTGAGCGTTTGGATTATTGGAGTTATCGTGTCATTAGTCTAGGGTTTACCTTTTTAACCATAGGTATTCTTTGTGGAGCAGTATGGGCTAATGAGGCATGGGGATCCTATTGGAATTGGGACCCCAAGGAAACTTGGGCATTTATTACTTGGACCATATTCGCGATTTATTTACATACTAGAACAAATATAAATTGGAAAGGTACGAATTCGGCACTTGTAGCTTCTATAGGATTTATTATAATTTGGATATGCTATTTTGGGATCAATCTATTAGGAATAGGTCTACATAGTTATGGTTCATTCACATAAACATCTAATTGAATAAACTACATGAAGAATACATAAGATAAAAACATCATCCCATATATAACGAAAGTTTGTTTTTATGAGTTTTTGAGAACCATTTAAATTTGAATGATTCCTTGATTCAAACGGTTCTCAAAAACTCGAGATGTATCTAATTACAATTCTTATTCATTTTATTTCTTTTTTCATTATACAGTACAGCAAACGATTTTCAAAATATTAAATTCAAAGAATTATAAGACTTTCCTTCCGTTTCATTAATGAAACACTATCTATGATAATAATTGGATAAAATAGCGTGTACCTTGTCAACTGATAACGAGAGAACAAAATCGGGATAAATACCAATACTTATTACGGGTAGAAAGATACAGATTGAAAGAAATAGTTCTCGTAGTCCAGAATCCCAAAAATTAGAGTTTGGAATATTAAATAACTTGTATCCATAAAACATCTGACGTAACATAGATAATAAATAAATAGGAGTTAATATCATTCCAATTGCCATTACAAAAGTAATTAGCATTTTTGACATTAAAAGATATTTTGTACTAGTAATTAGTCCAAAAAATACTAAAAATTCCGCAACAAAACCACTCATTCCTGGCAATGCAAGAGAAGCCATCGAGAAGCTACTGAACATGGTAAATGTTTTTGGCATTGGGATAGATATCCCTCCCATTTCTTCGAGATAAACAAGACGTGTTCTATCACAACTCGTTCCCGCCAAGAAAAAAAGTGCAGCACCAATAAATCCATGAGAGAGCATTTGTAAAATAGCTCCATTGAGTCCCATGTCGGTTATAGAACCAATTCCTATAATTGTGAAACCCATGTGAGATACAGAGGAATAGGCTATTCTCTTTTTTAAATTACGTTGACCAAGAGAAGTTGAAGCTGCATAGATTATTTGCATTGTTCCTATTATCACCAACCAAGGAGAAAATATAGAATGAGCGTGGGGTAGTAATTCCATATTGATCCGAATCAATCCATATGCGCCCATTTTTAATAGGATTCCAGCTAAAAGCATACATGTACTGTAATGTGCTTCTCCATGGGTATCAGGTAACCATGTATGTAGGGGTATAATCGGCAATTTGACAGCATAAGCAATAAGGAAGCCAAAATAGAATATTATTTCCAATGCCACAGGATATGATTGATTAATTAATCTTTCAAAATCTAATGCTGGTTCATTGGAACCATATAAACCCATACCTAGAACTCCTATTAAGAAAAAAATGGAACCCCCTGCAGTGTACAAAATAAACTTTGTAGCCGAGTAGAGACGTTTCTTTCCCCCCCACATGGATAAAAGTAAGTAAACAGGAATTAATTCTAACTCCCACATGATGAAAAAAAGTAAAAAGTCTCGAGAGGAAAATAATCCTATTTGACCGCTGTACATTGCTAGCATCAGGAAATAGAACAACCGCGAATTTCGAGTAATTGGCCAAGCTGCTAAAGTTGCTAAAGTAGTGATAAATCCTGTCAGTAAAATGGGTCCTATGGAAAGCCCATCGATTCCTAGTCTCCAGTGGAAATCAAAAACATCTATCCATTTAGAATCTTCCTTCAATTGCATTAATGGATCATCCAATTGGAAATGATAACAGAATGCATAAGTCGTTAGAAGGAGTTCTAATAAGCATATACATATAGTATACCACCTAAACATCTTATTCCCTCTATGAGGGAATAAGAAAATTGAGGAACCCGCGAATATCGGTAAAACAACAAGTATTGTTAACCAAGGAAAATAACTCGTGATAAAGACAAGATACATTTTGACCAGAGAAGCCCGTCCTCAAAATAATATATTTTGTCGAGCACGGGCTTTTGTCGGTAAAGAGGAATCACAAACGATTCAAGTGGAGTTTTTTGTAACGTATCAATAAGATAGAGCCATGCTGCGAGTTGTTTCAGGCCCTAAATAAACACGGACACTCAAAAAATCTGTTGGGCAGGCAGATTCACATCTCTTACAACCTACACAGTCCTCGGTTCTTGGCGCGGAAGCTATTTGCTTGGCTTTACATCCGTCCCAAGGTATCATTTCCAATACATCTGTGGGGCAAGCTCGTACACATTGAGTACACCCTATACATGTATCATAAATTTTTACTGAATGTGACATTGGATCTATAAATTACAGTTTTGAACATAAAAGATTTTCGATCTGGTCAAATCAAATTAGTACTAAATGAATCATATATTATATATTGTAATATTGTAGACACCAGACGAAACAGTGGTTTATTAAAAACAATCAATATATTTCTTAAATCAATCTGTTTATGAGAAAAGGTCAAGACACTTTGATTTTCGTTTCAACAATTATGATGATACGAGTTACACATGCGAATTAAAATTAATTGGCCAACAAATTGGTCATCATTATTTCAATATAAATATAAAAATGCAATTCAATTTTATTGAATTGCATTCAAATTCAATAAAAAATAGTATTTCAATTCTATTAAATATTTTTATGTGTCTTTATTTAAATTATCTATGATGATTATCACTAATTATTCAACAAATTCGATTGATTAATACGAGTTGATTTTCTGTTACGATGGATCGACGAAACAATAGCAAGTCCAATAGCTGCTTCAGCAGCTGCAATGGCTATAACAAAGATTGAGAAAATGTCTCCTTTTAATTGGCGACTATCAAATATATCAGAAAATGTTACAAGATTGATATTAACCGAATTTAGTATAAGCTCAAGACACATAAGCGCTCTAACCATGTTTCGACTTGTGATCAATCCATAGATACCGATAGAAAATAAATAAACACTCAAGAAAAGGACATGCTCAAACATCATTGACTAACTCCTTATCAATCTCGATTCATTTCAATATGAATAACAATTCAACCGATTCAATTGATTAGAATAGAACAATTACACAACAAAAGAAGATATTGACGGTAGATAGATTTAACTAAAAATTTCTATTTATTTATTTAGAATTTAGTTAGAATTCTAAGAATTGGGAATCATTATAAGTTAAGTATTTTTATTGCTTATTGTCGAGCCATAGTAATTGCACCTATCAAGGAAACTAAAAGAATTATTGAAATGAGTTCAAATGGAAGATAAAAATCTGTTGATAAATGAATCCCAATTTGTTGAACGTTATTTATTAGGTCCTGTTCCATAATCTGGTTTGACCTTGCAGTCCAAATAATTCCGTACCATGACGTATCTGGGATAGTAGTAATTAGTGAAAAAAGAATAGTTGTACAAACCATCAAAGTGACCCCATCTCCAATGGTCCAAAAATAGGAATTATTGGAATATCCTGAACCATTCATGAACATTACAGCAAATATGATCAAGATATTTATGGCTCCCACATAAATAAGGAGCTGTGCGGCAGCTACAAAATAGGAGTTCGATGAAATATAGAATAAGGATATACAAACAAGAACCAATCCCAATGAAAAGGCAGAATAAATTGGATTGGTAAATAATACTACCCCCAGACCCCCTAATACAAGAATTGACCCCAGAAATACAACAAGAATATCATGTATTGGTCCAGGTAAACCCATTATGTATAAAATACAAAATAAATAACTTTAACTATTTCATGACCTTACTTTAACTTTACTAAATAAATGGTCCAGGAAAGGAAAAGGGGTTACCCTATTTTTGTTTTCTTGTATATAATAATGTATATCATACATTTATAATTGAATTGAATTTGAATATGGATTAATGTAGATATAGATAAAATTATTGGTCCAACCTTACTTTATTTATATTTATCCGAAAGAAAAAAAAGAAAAAAGTAGTTGAAATTTTCTATTTTGAAATCATCACTAAAAATATATTTTTAGTTTAAATCAAAGAGTGATTCTCAACAATCATTAGTTTTTATTTGTAGTTACTGACTACCCAAAATAAAAAGCTTGGATCCTTTATATCAAAACAAAATCTTAGTAATCGGTAATTGTTCTTGAATCAAAGGGTTTATCTTTGTCTATTTTTATTTGAGTCGAATTCATAACTGTTTGAATTGTGTAATCTCCAATTATTGAGATTGGTAATCGACCCAAAGCAATTTGATTATAATTCAATTCGTGACGATCATAAGTAGAAAGTTCATATTCTTCAGTCATTGATAAACAATTTGTTGGACAATACTCGACACAGTTACCACAAAATATACAAACCCCGAAATCTATACTATAATTAAGTAATTGTTTCTTTTTAATATCTCTTTCAAATCTCCAATCAACAACGGGTAGATCTATCGGGCATACACGAACACATACTTCACAAGCAATACATTTATCAAATTCAAAGTGGATTCGACCCCGGAAACGCTCTGATGTGATCGATTTTTCATAAGGATATTGAATAGTTACAGGTAAACGATTTGTGTGGGATAAGGTAATTATGAAACTTTGACCAATGTACCTTGCAGCTCGTATTGTTTGTTGACCATAATTCATGGACCCAATTACCATAGGGAACATATTGTAGATATACATGAAAAATTTGACGTTTCTTTCTCTTGTTTGATAGAGATTATGAATCTAAAATAGTGTTATCGTATTCTCTTATTTATAATGAAACAAGTTGGGAAGAAGTTGTTAATAACAGATTACCTAGAGAAATAGGTAAAAGAAATTTCCATCCAAGATTTAATAACTGGTCCATTCTCATTCTAGGTAAAGTCCATCTTGTTGTGATAGAAATGAAGAGAAACAAATAAGCTTTAGTTAATGTAATAAGGATACCCATTGTTATTCCAAAAATGCCGGCGATTTTTTTTATTCCGAAAAGCTCAGAAATGGATATATACGGAATAGGTAAATTCCACCCACCTAAGTAAAGAACTGTTACAAATAATGAAGAAACTAATAAATTTAGGTAAGAAGCAAGATAAAATAAACCATATTTGATACCCGAATACTCGGTTTGATAACCTGCTACTAATTCCTCCTCCGCTTCTGGTAAATCAAAGGGCAATCTCTCACATTCGGCTAGAGAAGAAATTAGAAAAACAATAAATCCTATAGGCTGACGCCACAGATTCCACCCCCAAAAACCATATTTTGACTGTGCTTCAACTATATCAACTGTACTTGAACTGTTAGATAATCATAGTCGATAATAACATCACTGTTCCCATCGCTATTTCAAAACCGTACGTGAGACCTCAGCTTCATACGGCTCCTCGATGGCCACAAAAAAAATGTAAGGACGGGTTCGGTATTATCACCATCTTTGGATGGATAGAATAAAGATACATCGGAAAGTCCCAAATTAGACCAATGGAATTCTGTCTGCTAGAATAATAAAAAAAGTGCTTCCGAATTGATCTCATCCTTTACAATAAAAATTTCTCTTTGTTCGGTAATAACTTAATATTTCAATAAAATACTCCTTATATCAATCAATACAAAATAAAAAGAATTAGTCATTAGTTCATGAATCGTGATAAGAATTCGATATGTATGAATATGGATAGAGAAAAGAATAAATAGGGATCCCCTTTTTTTATTATTCATTCAATTACTGCATTCCATTTCTTTTTTCCTGTTCTTCTGTCTCAGAGGAGGATACTCAAAAATAAAATAAAGAATTAATTCGTTCTTGATAGTCATTTCTTTAACCAGTGAATAGGAGCATACTCTAGATCGGAATCGTAGGGAAGTACTACTTGATCATTTCTACCAATTTCAAGTCCTTATTATGATTCGTTTTATGAAGAAATACCTCTTTTTTGATACCTTACATTATCTCCATTACTAATCCTTTGTGTACCTTGGTGTTCCTAACCGTCCACTGACTTTTGATTGATCCCCGGTATAGTAATACATATGAGACAGTAGTAGAAACTCCATACAGTTGATCTTTTGTTTGCGCCCGCTTCAAGATATGATGACTAATCAAAAAATCTTAATCTTGGGGTAAGCAGTTTACACTGCTTATTTTTACTTCAACTTTATTCTTGTACATAGGGAATGAGATTGTTTCTTCTTACTACAAATTTTGAAGCTGTTTAGTTTCACTCATATAACTATCTGGTTTAACTCATCAACCCGAATGCTGAATAAAAAAAAAAAAATGAAAACAATACATTGAACCTCTTTCTTTTTTCTTTTATTTCTAGAAGAGAGGTTCAAAGTTCATATTCCAACGAATCACACGTAGAGATATTGATAACACACATAGAGTTAATGGTATTTCATAACTAATAGATTGAGCAGCAGCTCGTAGACCACCTAAAAAGGAATATTTATTATTCGATCCATATCCTGACATAAGAAGCCCAATAGGAGCAATACTAGAAATGGCGATCCATAAAAAAACACCTATACTGAGATCGGCTAAAACAAGACGATACCCAAAAGGAATTACTAAATAACTTAGTAGAATTGATATAACCGCTATAGACGGTCCCACACTAAACAAACGAATATCTCCTCGAGATGGGAGGAGGTCCTCTTTAAAAAGTAGTTTAGTCCCATCCGCTATAGCTTGAAGAATTCCCAACGGGCCAGCATATTCAGGCCCAATACGTTGTTGTATCGCTGCAGATATTTCTCTTTCTAACCACACAATTACTAGTACCCCCATTGTTATTCCCAATATAAGGGTCAAAATGGGTACAATCCATATTAGTCCATACACTTCTTTTAAAAATTCCGATGTAGAAAAAGAATTGATAGTTTGTACTTCTGTCGTATCAATTATCATTTCAACGATCAACTTCTCCCATAATGATATCTATACTACCCAATATCGTCATGATATCAGCCAATTTCATTCTTTTAACTAGCTGAGGAAGAATTTGCAAATTGATAAAACCGGGTGGACGAATTTTCCATCTCCAGGGGAAAACACTATTATCTCCTATCAAATAAATTCCCAATTCTCCTTTTGGGGCTTCCACTCTCACATAAAGTTCTTGTTTCGACAATTCTAAATTGGGTGAAGGTTTTTTACTAATAAATCTATATTCAAAATCATTCCATTCGGAATTCTTTGCTCTATCAAAGCGTCGTACTTCTAAATTTTCATAAGGTCCTCCAGGAATTCCTTCTAGAGCCTGTTGAATAATTTTTATGGATTCCTTCATTTCACCGATTCGTACTAAATAACGAGCTAATGAATCTCCTTCTTTTTGCCATTGGACTTCCCAATCGAATTCATTGTAACACTCATAATGATCAACTTTACGAAGATCCCATTGGATTCCAGAAGCTCGTAACATCGGTCCTGATAAACCCCAATTTACAGCTTCTTCTCCACCAATAATGCCCACTCCTTCAACTCGTTCCAAAAAAATGGGATTCCACGTAATAAGTTTTTGATATTCAACAACTCCTGTTAAAGAATAATCGCAGAAATCCAAACATTTATCTATCCATCCATAAGGTAGATCAGCAGCTACTCCTCCAATACGGAAATAATTATGCATCATTCGCATACCTGTGGCGGCTTCGAATAGATCATATATCAATTCCCTTTCTCTGAAAATATAGAAAAAGGGAGTCTGTGCACCGATATCCGCCATAAAAGGTCCAAGCCATAACAAATGAGAAGCTATACGGCTCAATTCCAGCATAATTACTCTGATATAGCTAGCTCTTTGAGGTACTTGAACATTTTCCAATTGTTCTGGCGCATTTACGGTTATTGCCTCTGTGAACATAGTAGCTAAATAATCCCATCGTGTTACATAAGGTAGATATTGTATAATTGTTCGATTTTCCGCTATCTTTTCCATTCCTCTGTGTAAATAGCCCAATATGGGCTCACAGTCAATAACATCTTCACCATCGAGAGTAACGATTAGTCGGAGAACACCATGCATTGATGGGTGGTGAGGCCCCATATTGACTATCATGAGATCTTTTCTTGTAACCGGTACTGTCATATCTTTTCTTCCTTAATTCATTATTCCATGAATTCCTCAAAACGAGACTCATCAAAACAAAAAATTGAATACTACTAAAAAATTCAAACGATTAAATTAACGAGTTTTTGGCTCTCGAATATCCAACTGACCAATTAATTTCTTATAACGTACTCTATTTTTCTTTGACAAATAAGCCAGCAACCGTTGACGTTTTCCTAGAATTTTTCGTAGACCCCTTTGTGATAAAAAATCTTTTTTGTGCAATTCCAAATGTGAAGTAAGTCTCCGTATCTTATTGGTGAAACTGAATACTTGAAATTCAACAGAACCTTTGTTTTCTTCTTTTTCTTCTTGTGGAATAATGGAAATGAATGAATTTTTGACCATAAAAAATTTTTCTATCCTTTTTCTTTCTTTTTCATGGATTTTTCCGATCAGGAAAAATAATAATAAAAAAAAAGAATTATGCCGGTTATTTTAATCTAGTACACACATCTAGTACACACAAAAATTTGGATTTATTCATATACTACTTCTTTATTTTATCCAAATCAAATTTTCAATTTGATTTGGATAGAAAGGGATAATATGTTTCCACATTAATGAAAGAAAAGAATTTATTTCTATCTAAAAGGATTCCCCTAATTTATTTATTCCTATATCCAATTGAATGGATACACCATTAAATCTGTATCATTTACCAAAATATAACATAGCATATGCATACATCTTTCGGCTTTCATATAATATACCGAAAATGTCACGGAATATAGATATATATATATATATATATATATGATATAGGAAATATACTATTAAATTAAATAATTCTAAATCGTGGATACATATGTATCCTTGACATACTGAAACGACTGCCATTATTGGTATCAAACCAATAGCGATTCATACAAGCTAAATCTTCTAATCGGTAATTGGGCCAAAGAACAAATTTGCATTTAATGAATTTATTTGTATCCGTATTAAGATGCTTGTCCTCATCCAAAAATTTTCCAGAGTTTCTTATGTTGTTTTCATTGCAAAATAATGGATTTCTATTTCTATCCGTAACATTCCAATTATGGGAATTGAAACAAATTAACATTCTCAATTCTCTGCGACGTCTAGGAGATAGAATATTTTCGGGAACAAGGAAATCATAATAATTTGTGTCCCCATTCACAAGCATATTCCCATATCGTACAATGGGTTTATCCAAATTCCTCTTATCAATATAACTTTTTTTTATGTATTTTCTATTAGTTTGGTGTTTATTGTTCTCGACCAATGAAATACTTATAGTTTGATATATAATCAATTTTCCATCCCTTTTTATAGATAGACGAATTGGTTCGATAATTAATATTCCTTTTTTTATCAATTCTGTAAGAGCTAGATCTTTCTGAATTAGCATTACATCCAGATGCATCTCTCCTCTTTGAATCGAGGATATAGCAATTTCTTTTGGATTTATCAGTCTAAGTAAGAGACAATATACCTTGATATTATTGATCATTCTTTGGTTCAAGGAGTCATCCCATTTTAATTGAAAAAGGAAATATTTTCTCAGGAAGAAATCTAGTTCTGCTTTCTTGTTTTTCTTGGATTGTTTTTTCTTCTTACCTTTTTTAATGGTAATGTCTGATCTCGCATAATTCTCTTCAATATCTTTTTTTTTGTTTTCTTTTCGTAGATCTGATACAAGATTTACTTGGTCCTGTTGCTCATTTTTTTGTTGGTTGGAATTTTCTAATTTAAGATATTTTTTTTTATGAGATATCATCTGAAGATTATTTTTTCTATTTATATTGATGTTTTTATTTTGACTTTTATTTTTATAAAAATAAAAGTCAAAAAGAAGTAATTTGATTGGTATAATCCATGGTTTAATCTTATATGCATCAAAAAGTAAGACAAATTCTGGGAAGAACCAAGATTCTAGATTTGATATGGTATGATAAACTCTTTCTTGATTCATTCCCATCCAATTAAAAAAAATACTTTTTTGATTGGATGGGTTGATTTCTTGATGAATCATAAGAGAAAAAATATCTTTTTTTTTCAATTTGTTGTTGATTTTTTTTTCAGTCTTAGTATTTTTATCAATTTTGGTACCGATATGTGTATTGGTCCAGGTCTCAATATTGATATTTTTTCTAAGACAAAAGTGGAGAATTCGACAATCAAAATATTTTCTATCTAGATTTTTATGCGTATCAATAATATATCCTTCTTCTAGATAATCACTAATAGCTGTACTTACCAATACATAAAATGATTCGGATTTTGGTTTATTGAAATTATATGGAATTTTTTGAACCCCGTTTACTTGTAATCTTGACCCATAAATATCAAAATCCTCCTTATCACCATAGTTCATATATTTATGTGATAAAAGATCATATCTGTAGTGTTTTTTCCATTTTTCTTTTTGATTTGTCAATGAATCCGCTGCATAGTAATTTTGTTTCACGTAATGAATTAATTGGTCTTTTTCTTTTTTATATGAATCCACTTTAATTGAGTCCTTATTTTGAATCCTATAACGTTGATTGATTCTATTTCGCCATTTTTGCGGTACTAACCGCGACCATTTGGTTTGAGATAAATTGTATTGATAATGCCCCTTTAACCAGTTTTTCCATTCAATCATTCCAGACTTATGAATTTTCTTATGTCTTGAATTGTAATCAAATATTCCTCGTGTCATACAATAATCCTTGATTTTATCCTTAATAAAAGGATAAGTCCCCTGATATTGAAGTAGAGATTTCAATTGATACTTGTTAAGTAATTGGGTTTGTGATAATTTGTAAAATACATATGCTTGGGACAAGGAGGATAAGTCATAATACATTTTTGTACTATTACTAATATTAGTATTCGAAAAGGACTTTTTTATAGTGGAAAAAAAGTTCATTGTATTTTGATCTCTTTCATCAATTCCTTCCTGATTTGTTTGATCGTTGTAAACGGATTTATTGATTATTCTTTTTGTTGATTCAAAGAAAAGTTGGAAATAGATCCTGTGAATGGTAATCATACATAGCAAAATATCTATATATATATTTTCAATCAGAGATTTCATAAAATAATGTGATTTACGTATTAATCGTATATTTATTCTTTGGAATATCTGCCAAATATGTTTCTGTGATTTTGATCTTTTATCAGCACAAGTTAGAATTATTTTTTTCTTGTCTTTTGTGATTCGTTCTATTTGATTCCTGATTGTGATTGTTCTATCAGAAAGATCTTTCATCTTTTTTTCTATGAGTGAATAATTTGTCCAATTCATGGATTGGATTTGAATGGTTGATTTGTGAATAATCTTATTATTTATTTCGGAATCTTTTCCATTTTCAGCCGTTTCATATACTTTCACCTTGCTCAATTCAAATAAGAATATTGGGTTTACTTTTTGAATTTCCTTCATTATTCGTTTTAGAACTAGAAGTATTTTAATGATCCATCTTGTTTTTTCTTTTGAAACTTTTAGAAGTATAAAGAAATCCTTTTTAACTTTTCTAACTTTTTTTTGGAGTTCTTTATAAATGGGTTCAAAAAAGGAAGGTCGTTTTCGGGGATTCCCAAAAGGGAATTCCGCTTCCATTCCCCAAACCGTTAAAAAACAAAAATTGTCTTTTTTTCCTTTTTTTTTTATTTGATCCCTAGGATGAGATCGTATTTTAGATCTTCGCCAAGGTTTCAAACAGAAAGGAAATAGAATCTTTATCTGAATACCGTCTGTTAACCAATCTTTGGGAAATTCTGTTTCTGATAATTGAACACCATTATAAGTGCATTTAACATGCATTTCTCTATTCCACTCCTTCAAATCCTCATACCATTCGGGGAATTGGAATAATAACATACGGCCAATATTTTTAGCAATTATCAATGAAGGCAATACAATGTATTTTCTAAGAAAAGATTGGGTTACTAACATCAAACCTCTTATTGCTTGAGCAAATATAATGCTATCCCAAGTTTCTGATATTACTATACGCTCATTTTCCTCTTTTTTTTCTTCGTTTTTTTTCTCTTTTTCCCTTGCCTCTTCCTCCTCAAAATAAAAATGTGAAATTTTCAATTCTGGTTCTCTCCCCACCAAATTCCTAAAAATGAGATTCATCATTTCAGAGATATAAAAAGAAGAAAAAAAAGATGTTTTGTCTATTCGATCCAAAAAAAGCGGAGAATGCACATTTGCTTGAAACATTTCCCAAATAACCGTTTTACGTCTTTGAGCACGCATGGATCCTTTGATTATATCCCGACGAAAATCCGATTGTTGTGAGTAACGTATCAAAGCCACCTCTTCTGCTTGATCACTATTATTAGTATTATTTGTAGTTGTAATAGGGTTGGTATTCTGATTGTTATCAGTATAAATTACTACGCGTTTGGCTTTTCTTGAACGAATTTCATGATCTTCCTTAGATTCTTCCTCATTTTCTTCCTCCTGTTCTTCCAAATCATCAGTTAATTTGTATGACCATCGAGGAACCCTTTTATGGATTTCTTCTATTCCAATAGATTTTTTTCTAATTATTGTTTGATCATTTGGATCAGTTGTAATTACATCGAATACCCATTTTAAAGCTTTTGTTTGATTTTCAAAATCAATTCTTGTTTGCTCTCTCAATAAAGAATATTTTTTAAAATGCAAAATGGGTGCAGGCTCAAAAGGAAATTCTTTGATTGAGGTTAAGGAATTACCAATATAATTCAGTAATGATTCCCTATCAGGCGGATTCTTTTGATGTTCAAATTTTCTGGAATAATTAGAATTATTAGGAAGTAGCCCATAAATCTTATTTATCCAATTGATTTCTATGGAATCCTCCGTATCTGTAGAAGTGATTAAATCATTCATGATCATATGTGAATAGAATTTTTTTATTGTTCCACGATATGGTCCCCTCAAAAAGGGGTCATACGTTTTGGGCAAGTATTTTTGTTCGTTTTCATCATTGCATAATCTGGTCCTTTTTTCGAGCATATCTAAAGCAAGAAATCCCTTTTCTTTTTCTAGAGCTTTTATTCGACTTATTAATTCATTGTTCAAGTTGTA